ATTTATTAGTGAACAATAATTGAATAATTCCTTCATAGAGATAGAGGACATAATTCACATGGATATAGTAAATCTCGCTTGGGCTGCTTTAATGGTAGTCTTTACGTTTTCCCTTTCACTAGTAGTATGGGGAAGGAGTGGACTCTAGAAGTACTACTAATTGAGTTTAGGAACTAAACAGTATCACTTTTTTTTATAGATCATTCGGCAAAGTTTTTTTTATTTAAAATTTCACTATTTCAATTTAAAATTTTATTTTTAAATTGAAATAGAAATGAAAAATATCTTCATTTCGAAATTCTCTTGGATTTTAGTTGAGTAATGTATTCTATGAATAATAAATATATATGAAGAATACTCTTTCAATCAAAGAAATATTTCAATTATTTCCGTGTTCGTATTTTGAAAGTAAAAAAAGTAAAAGGAATACAAATGGTAGGAAATTTATTCCAACTGAATTCTTCATAAATTTTCTATTTCGATGAACTGACTCTTACCAAAGTTAGATATGGACCATGAGGAAGAACGGAACTTTTTTTTATTTTGTTTACCTCTTTACTGTTCAAAGATCAAAGAGAAAACAATTCGGTTATTCCATTACGTGGATACACATTGGGAAACAACATAGTAGTTGTCCAACGAGATACTGCACATCCTAAAATATTGTCTTGGGCGAGTCACATATTGCGCCGCTTGTTTTAGTTTTACTGTTTTAGAAATTTTATTTATGTTTTGCTTGTTTTATTGAACCCATTTCATATCATGGTTCAAACGTTAAAAGTCGACGGGTTTTACTAATCCTTTTCGAAATCCGAAGAAGTTCCCATGGATCATTTGTCAACTCCTCAATCAATGACTTCTTCGATAGGTATAATAAAATAATCTTTTAGTTAGCATTCCGACGAAGAAGTCATTGATTCTTTCGATCGGGATTCATATTGAAAATAATCAGAAATCTAGGAATTCTAATCGTAAAAGTCGCTTTCGATTATTTCAAATTAATTTAATTGAAATCAACACAAATTAAATACAAATAGATAAAGCAAAGAAATAGAATTGGGATACTATATAATATACATTATCACTATATATATTATATATACGTAATTAAATCGATTTCTATATATATAGAAAAGGAATATGATGATACTATTGTAGATTGATCTATATTAATCTATATTAAATTACCCCGCATTACAATACAACTTTATACACTACAATAACAATACTAGATAGTATGGTAGAAAGAAATATCTGAATCTTTCTACCATACTATCGTATCTCATAGAATACGACTGATTCTAGTCTGCCCATTTCATTTAAGACGCGAAATTTTTATCCTTTTCTTCTCTGCAATTATTGATAAGAAATAAAAAATAAAGTTTAATTCAAATTAATCACCTTGGCTGACTGTTTTTACGTATATTATAAGTAAAAAAGCAGTAGGAACTAGAATAAACAGTGCAGTAGCAATAAATGCGAGAATATTTACTTCCATAATCTCATTGTTTAATTTTTCTTTAATTCGCAATAACTCGGGAGTTAATCCCATAGAGATAATAAATCTTTCGCCTGTAAATTCAATGGGATGCATTACATCTCGATGATATCGAATCGGATCAATATCATGAATAACAATATCGGAGCTATCAAATCGATTCATCGTCAAGAATTGAATAGTATAACATAGGACGATCTTTTATCCATACTGAACTCAAAATTTGATTCCCGATACAATCAATAATTCCTTTATTTATTTATCATTCTTTTCCATTCTTTCTTTTCTATAACCTACCGCCCTCTTTGTACAATCATCTGATGAAGTATCATCTAACCGCCTTTCCACTTACCATTGGTTCTAAACAAACCCCAACAAACAATAGAAGCTCAATGAAAAAAAAGGAAGGAGCTAAGTTATAACCTCCTTTTTTTAATGATCCAATCTTCTTGGAAAACAAAAGAAGTATGATAAAGACGAGTACAAATTCCGGTATAAAAAAATCGAATATTCCATCAAATTAACTATTTTTTTATATATTTATATATAAATTTAAAAAGTTTGTTCTTTCAAGGAAAAACCCTTATAAAATATAAAAAAAAAAAAAATGCATTACCTCGCTAATAAAAAAGTGATCCTTGTTTGATCTTTATTTTTTAAATATCCTCTTTCATTGGATTAGTAATGGGACGCATATATGAAAAGCTCAATGCGAAATTTGAATGAGATAGATTATTTCAAATTAGTAAAATTTGAAATTGAGGTTACACAAAATAGGGCCCGAAAAGGATATACTTTTATTTGAATCTTAAAAAAAAAGTATTCTATACTATTCTATACACAGTAACTATGTTCAATTTATTTTATATTGTACAAATTCCATTTATGTATGTACTCCCGGGAAACATACAATACTCTACTCTATTTCATATTTCACAGATCGGGAGTAATTGAAAAAGCCAGACCCAGTACAGTACGGTATCCCGTGGAATCCTGAATCTGATGCTAATAATATAATAATTGTACTAATCCACATATGCCTCTCTCCCATCAATCGAATCGGTACTAGTCGAAGAAATGGAAATTCCCCCATTTGGTTGATGATAAATGTGAAACGAAAAAGAAAAAAAGAAGAGGGATCGCTGTTGGGAATGAAATTATGTTATTTGGACTTCTTTTCACAAAAAATAGAGAGATGAATTGATATAGTTTTTTATTGGATTTGGATTCGTCGGGACTGACGGGGCTCGAACCCGCAGCTTCCGCCTTGACAGGGCGGTGCTCTGACCAATTGAACTACAATCCCAAGTAAATACCATAATAAAATAAAGTATACATATTTTTATGATTTCATTCTAACCCTTTCAATTTCGATTAGAATTGGCGTGTTGTAACAGAGCTGCGAGTGTGATATATCGATACCCATATGTATATGTACTTTAGTGAGAGCAGCCGGTATTACTAGTAATCCTTTCGTTATTGCCAAATCAATTGGATAATCACTCGTTCAATCAAAAAAGTTTTTTTTTATTTACTCTTTTCCTTAAACTTTACTTTATAGTTACGGATCCTGATATGAATCTAGATCATTAGCAAGATCAGAATTTCTTGTAAAAAGAGAGTAAATAAATAGTGGTATAGATATATCATAAAATGGATTTCTTCCGTATTGGGATTGGGGGATCGGGGGATCGGGCATTTCTGGAGAGCAACAAATGGGTTATATTATATCATTTCATGGCGGATCGGCAAATTATTGGGCCGAGCTGGATTTGAACCAGCGTAGACATATTGCCAACGAATTTACAGTCCGTCCCCATTAACCGCTCGGGCATCGACCCAGGAAGAATCAATTCCAGGCTTATTGATAATCCACGATCAACTTCCTTTCGTAGTACCCTACCCCCAGGGGAAGTCGAATCCCCGCTGCCTCCTTGAAAGAGAGATGTCCTGAACCGCTAGACGATGGGGGCAGACTTGCACGACCGCCATCATACTATGTTCATAGTATGAATAGTTTTTTAAAATTGTCAATATAATGGAATGGTATGACTCGATACGAAGGATCTTTCCGTCTTTCACGATTCTTTCTATACAATTTTTTTCGATAAAAGTTTGGTTCAAAGGCCACGCCGAATCTCTTTATCCGAATCTCTTTATCAATGATTCAATGAAATATCTTGGATCTATGTTAAATTAGTGGATACATGTATCACTCAAATGAATTTAGTTATGATGTCAATTAGGATAGTCTTGAAACAATTCATTGTATTGATATTTATCAAATCCAATATCAATAAACCGTTTTATTTTACCTATATTATATACTCTATATTAAATTATATTAAATTATTTAATTTACTTTTACTGGATAAAGAAAATTTTTCATTCCTGAATGAACCCTTATACTTATTATAAGATATATCTATGTACATCTATTATAATAAGTATATATACTAATATAATAAGTATATATACTAAACTCATAGTGTCTTTATTCAGGAATTGGATCAAACAAGCCCTTTTAACTCAGTGGTAGAGTAACGCCATGGTAAGGCGTAAGTCATCGGTTCAAATCCGATAAGGGGCTTTGATTTTTTCATAAATCATAAAACTCCGGCAGTAGTATTCATATTTGAAGTGCGAATAAAGATATTGTTGATCTTTGTAATAAAGTAATAAAAAAAAAGTAACAAACCGTATAATTTAATATTTTAATATATAATAAAAATCAAAATTATAACATTATAATTAATTATAGTATGGTTATAAATTTGCTATTTTAATAAATTAAATATATTATTAAATTAAATTAAATATTATTAAATTAAATTAAATATATTATTAAATTATTAAATTAAATTAAATATATTATTAAATAAAAAATATATTATTTATTATTAAATAAATAATATAATTATTATAAATTATAAATATTATATTAAATATTATAATGAATGTAAGGATAAGTCGTCTCGTTAAATCTTCAAATATTACTATTCCTTTCCTATTTTCCATTATTCCAATTAAATCGATTAGAAATCAACAAAATAAAAAGTAAGTGGACCTAACCCATTGCATCATAATTATATCCACTATTCTGATATTAAAATTCGATAGAGATGAAATTGGATCTTTTTTTTCTTTGGACTACGCGGGAATCTGTCGATATATCCGATTTAATCTTCTTGTTCCTAGACGTTCTATAGGAATAAATTAGGAATGAATAAATTACTATTCCCTTCCTTTACCGAGAAACATTTATTCCAAGTCACAACATACGAGCCATTTTAAATATCTTTCTTTGATTCCAATTCCAGAACACAAGATCCGTTTTATTAGTTATATCTTATATATCTATTTATATATCTAGCAAATCGCTATTTCATGTACTAAATATTTCCATCCATATTGATACATGCAATATTTTTGTTCCGACAACGTAATGGGGAATGTATGCGAGAAGGGTACTTTCATTTCGAGTCTCATATTATTTAATATT